GATCAAGTACGGGAAACTTAATGGAATTCATAATTGTTTCAATGTTTTTTTTTTACTTTTTTTATTGTTATTGTACAAGTATTCAGGAAACGAACTAAGACCATTCTAATGCTCCCTTTCGCCATGCATAAACTAAACCAAGAATTAGGATAAGCACGAAAATTAAAGCTTCTATAAAAGCAGATACCCCCAGTACATCGAAACTCATTGCCCACGGATACAGAAAAACTGTTTCAACATCAAAAACAACAAAAACCAGAGCAAACATATAATAACGGATTCTAAATTGTAACCAAGCATCCCCGATCGGTTCTATACCTGATTCATAACTAGAAAGTTTCTCCGGCCCCTTCCGAATTGGAGATAAAACTCCGGAAATTAGAAATGCTAAAACAGGAATAGCACTTGATATTATTAAAAATGCCCAGAAAATATCATATTCGTAAAGCAGAAACATAGACGAACTCCTATGAATGTGGAAAAAATACCCGCTTAATCAATTCCAATCGGAGTGGATTGGGCAAGGGATATAGAACTCTTGAGTCAAAACAAAAATTCAGGTTAATCGAATCATTTATTTTCATTTGGTTGCTGTGGTAGACATCTCAAAATAAGATTTATTGATTGTAATCTTATTTTCAGTACACTTATTACTTAATATTTCCATGTTTCTATTACTAACTATTATTAATAATATAATATTAATATGATTAATGATTAATAACTAGTAATTTTTTTTATTTCTGTTTATGAAATTTTGTTTATGTTTTATTTATAAATAAAACAAATTTTTTAGAAAAAAATCTTTGTTTTTAAAATTATGACGTATCAAAAAATTCAGTAAGACTTTACCATACCCATATTACTTAGTATTAGCTAGATTTAATTTGGGTTGAATTTAATTAAATTTATGTTTTTATCTTTAAACAGGGCCGTGTCAGAAAAAAAGTAACCAAGATTGAGCGGGAATACAAAAATATAAAGTATTATGAACTTTTTGATTGTAGCCAGTGAACGAGGAAAATTTATATAAAAAAATCCACTTACGACTATGAAAATTAATGAATAAAAAAAAGTTTATTCTAAATTATAAGTATCTATATTATAAGTATCTATATAGATATACCGATAGATATATAGTAATTGGATCCATTGAAATAAAATAGGTTTTACGTTTTATTCTGAACTATCCCGAGGACTGGTGGTTTATGGTATGGGAATTTTTTTTATGAACCAAGCAATTGAAAGTAACCAGTTAGAAATAAAGAATACAATAATGTACAAAAAAATTAATGTAAGTAAAAAAATTATCCAATTTTTTTTAATTGAATGTCATTTATTAGAATAAATTTCTTAGTTAGGGTTAGGGCTATACGGACTCGAACCGTAGACCTGCTCGGTAAAAGAGTTCGAACTTATTATTATCAAAATGATTCGAACTCTTTCAAAGACCCAACATGCATTTTTTTTTGCATTGGGCTCTTTCATTAACTGATAGAAAGATCAGTTAGTCTACCATATTTTTTTCTTAAAAAAAAAGATAATAAATGGTTCCAAGTACTCTGATTGATTTTTTTAATTCTAATACAATACAGAAGAACTACCAAAGTGTTTCAAAGAAGGGTTCTCTTGACGTAGGTTTGCTTTTGGTCTAGATGAACTTAAGTTAAATATAGTCTCTAACATCCTGATTAAAAAATCAAACATGAAACTTGATACACCTTAAGGTTCATAGGACGAAAAGAGCGTTTTTGAGTTCCTTATACTCATTCTGCCTAGCATTGAGTAGACTGGGTATTCACCCTATCAATATCTCAAATCAATGATGGGTTCTATTCATTCCCTACCTAACGGGGTACTTTAATAGGACCTAATGTCAGGCTATTGTTCTCCTCTTTTTTTTCCTAAAAAAAATGGAGTAAGACATCGATTTATTAATAAGATCAATCAATTAGTTTGATTGCGTGATGGACTCCTTTGAAAAACTTTGGCGCACGTGTAAACGAGGTGCTCTACCTAACTGAGCTATAGCCCTTGTGTTTGTGATACACATTTTATCTTATCATGTAGATAATTTCTTGTCAAGATTAATATTACATGATCAAACATTATATCTCTTTGATCTCGTTGGTTATTGGTATTGCTTAGAAAGAATATTGGATTTATAATCCTATCGATGTGGTAGGTATCCCTATTCCTTCTCTTTACGATGATAAAAAACCTACTTAACTCAGTGGTTAGAGTATTGCTTTCATACGGCAGGAGTCATTGGTTCAAATCCAATAGTAGGTATAACTTATTAGACACCATGATCATGGTGTCTAATAAGTTTTTGTAACCTGCTTTTTTTCTTTTATTGTTTTTCTTGCTTTTCGATCCTATTTTTTTTATACGTTCTTTTTTTTTTTTGCACGTCAGTTAGTTACAAAATCAAATCGTATTGAGAGCCTCGACTCGTGTCCGAGCTCGTCTGAGAGCTAGATTTGCCTCAATTGTTTGTCTCTTGCCTTCGGCTTTTCTCAAGTTAGCTTCTGCTATTTCAAGAGTTTGCTGAGCTTCTTGTGGATCAATGTCACTATTCTTCTCCGCATCGTTTACTAAAATAGTGATTTCATTATTGCCTATTCTAGCAAAACCGCCCATCAGAGCCATCGTTAACCATTGGTTATTAAGGCGTATTTTCAAAATACCTATATCAACAGCTGTGGCAATCGGCGCGTGATTTGGTAATACGCCAATTTGTCCACTATTAGTAGATAAAATGATTTCTTTTACTTCTGAATCCCAAACAATTCGATTCGGAGTCAGTACACAAAGATTTAAGGTCATTTCTTCAATTTACTCTCCATTTCTAAGTTCGTAGCCTTCGCAGTAGCTTCATCGATGTTACCCACTAAGTAAAAGGCCTGTTCAGGAAGAGAATCAAATTCTCCGGAAAGGATCAATTTAAACCCTCTAATTGTTTCCGCTAGACCAACATATTTTCCCGGAGAACCCGTAAATACTTCTGCTACGAAAAAAGGTTGTGATAAGAAACGCTCAATTTTTCGTGCTCTTGCTACGGTTAAGCGATCCTCTTCGGATAATTCGTCCAACCCCAGGATAGCTATAATGTCCTGAAGCTCCTTGTAACGTTGTAAAGTTTGCTTGACTTGTTGCGCAGTTTCATAATGTTCCTCACCAACGATTCGAGGTTGTAGCATAGTTGACGTTGAATCTAAAGGATCTACCGCTGGATAGATACCTTTGGCAGCTAATCCTCTTGATAGTACGGTAGTCGCATCTAAATGTGCAAATGTGGTGGCAGGAGCGGGGTCAGTCAAATCGTCTGCAGGTACATAAACTGCTTGAATAGAGGTTATGGACCCTTTTTTCGTAGAAGTAATTCTTTCTTGTAAAGAACCCATTTCGGTACTAAGGGTGGGTTGATAACCCACAGCAGAAGGCATTCTACCCAATAAAGCGGATACCTCGGATCCTGCTTGTACGAAACGGAAGATATTGTCGATAAATAGAAGTACGTCTTGCTCATTAACATCTCGGAAATATTCTGCCATAGTTAAGGCAGTCAGACCAACTCTCATACGAGCTCCCGGCGGTTCATTCATCTGACCGTAGACTAGGGCCACTTTTGATTCCGCAAGATTTTGTTCATTAATGACCCCAGATTCTTTCATTTCCATGTAAAGATCATTTCCTTCACGAGTCCGTTCGCCTACTCCACCAAATACGGATACACCACCATGAGCTTTGGCAATGTTGTTGATCAATTCCATAATTAGTACTGTTTTACCCACGCCAGCCCCACCGAATAGTCCAATTTTTCCCCCACGACGATAAGGAGCCAAAAGATCTACTACTTTAATTCCTGTTTCAAAAATAGATAATTTTGTATCTAATTGTATAAAAGCAGGCGCGGATTTATGGATAGGAGATGTTGTGCGAGTATCGACCGGACCTAAATTATCAACAGGTTCCCCAAGCACGTTGAAAATTCGTCCTAGAGTCGCGCCGCCGACTGGAACACTTAGAGGATTTCCCATATCAACCACGTCCATTCCTCTCTTTAAACCCTCCGTCGCACTCATAGCTACAGCTCTAACTCGATTATTTCCTAATAATTGCTGTACTTCACAAGTCACATTAATTTCTTGACCAAGAGTATCTCGACCCTTAACCACCAGAGCATTGTAAATATTAGGCATCTTGCCCGGGGGAAAGGCTACATCCAGTACCGGGCCAATGATTTGGGCGATACGTCCCAGGTTGTTTTTTTCGCGTATCGAAACCTCTGGATCCGAAGTAGTAGGATTTATTCTCATAATAAAAAAATATGTTAAATTTTGTTGCGAAATTTTTCGAATACAGAAAAAATCTTCGATAGCAAATTGATCGGTTAATTCAAAAATAAATGGGAGTAAGCACTCAATTTCGTTGGTACCGCCCAAGCGAATGTGCAATTAAATTTTTTACTTATACTTATTCAATTTCAATGAAGGAATAGTCATTTTCAAGCTCAACTAACCGAAACCTAGTTAAAAAAAAGATATATGAATAAAAAATAAAAATGTTGCGTAAAGTCTTTGATTTATTTATCATAACAGGCAAGACTTTGTTTTATCTAGCGAATTCGAAACGGAACTCTATTTATTATTTATTATTTGATCTCATTAGCTTTTTTTTCGTATTTTCATTTTAGCATATCCGGTTATGCGTCCCATCTATTCATTCCTTTCTCAACCCCCCCCCTTGTTTTTCATTTTCATGGATGAATTCCGCATATTGTCATATCTAGGATTTACATATACAACATATATTACTGTCAAGAGTTATTTTATTATTTTAATATTAAATATTTCGATTTATAAAAAGTCAAAGATTCAAAACTTGAAAAACAAGTATTAGGTTGCGCTATACATATGAAAGAATATACAATAATGATGTATTTGGCGAATCAAATATCATGGTCTAATAAAGAATAATTTTGATTAGTTGATAAT